AATTCCTCCTAAACAATAAAATATATTGACATGAGGAGGAACATATTTACTAGTTATATCATCGGCAATCGCCTGAATCTCAAGACGTTCTTCGAACCAATCATAGACTTTATTGAGATAGATAAACCAAAAGACCCCCCTGAGAACCGTATATGAGAATTTCATCTCGTACGGCTCAAACAAAAATACTAAAATACTTTTTATTTGGAAAACGGATATGTGGAATAGAAAGTTTTAAACTTCTTAACTTAATCCTATGATTCCAATCTTTTTGGAAGATAAAAAAAGGAAAATCCAAAAGGTATTCTTTGTGTTTATAATGCCAAAATTTCAAGTCGGCTCACTCGTCTTTTCTCTTGATCCTTACCGGCCTCTTGAATATTCTATTATTCACCTCATTTTTTTGTCTGTATTTAATAGGATTTTACTGTTGTTTTTTATTATTATTGATAGTGATACGAATTTTCTTGTTAAGACCCTATAGAATCCATTCAAAAACCTCAGATTCATACCAGAACCACGATGATTTCCAAAAAAACCTTTCATCCAAGTCCAAAAATTCCCTGAGTAAGAACTGCTGGATCATCACTTATTCAATGAATAGATATAATGAAAAAAATACAATAAAAATTATTAAGATTGTCCATTGATCAAAATAAAGATAAGCGGCGGCAGTTTCAAAGAATAAAAATTGTTCTATTTTATTTTTTGAAATTTATTCTTCTAAGTCTTTAATTTTTTTTCGTCCGGTTGCGGGGTCTAAATATAATAAAATATAATATTAATATATTATGAAGTATGAATCATAGTTCTACTACTTTAGAATCTATCTCTTTTCTATATTCCGTGCTCCAGATATTAGAATAAATATCTGACGGGGTAAAGCCATCTCTATCAAGATAAGAAAGATGACGTATCCTTTTTATGTTCTGTACTATCAATAGGATCAATTGTAACAAGTCACACACTCATATTCCGGAAATACAGAAACAAAGAAGTTTCGCGGTCGAACTACCAAATAAAAATGGAATGGTCTAAAAATCAACGACCTAAATGCTAAGCTAAACTTGACTTTCTATTGAAAAACTAGTTAGTTAGTTCTTGTGAATCTAATTCTCTAATTAAAAATTTGGTCCAGTAAAATGGACGAATTATAAATCTCTAAAATAATAGAGAGAAATACCGCAAATAGAGCCATTGCAATACCCATCAAAGGGGTAGTTCCCCATCCCGGAGCTACTTTACCATATTCGGAATTCAACGGTTTCAATAAATCTCCTACAACAGTTCGTCTTGGACCCGATCTAGAACTACCCCCAACGGTTTGTGTAGCCATAAATCCTATTTTTTTTCATTGAGATCTGTTGACTTTGTATACCATTCCGCTGTAAATTACCCTATAGATCCATTGTAGTCTTGATATTATATAATCATGGAAACAGCAACCCTAATTGCCATCTCTATATCTGGTTTAATTGTCAGTTTTACTGGGTATGCCTTATATACTTCTTTTGGGCAACCCTCTCAACAACTAAGAGATCCATTCGAAGAACATGGGGACTAGTTGATGAAGTAATGAGCCTCCAATATTACGATATTGGAGGCTCATTACTTTAATTCAGGTAATTCAAAATCATTTCGTCTTTTTAGTTGGAACTATAGGGGGTTCTCTAAAAAAGATAGCGAAAAAAATGATTCCTAAAGTCGAGACTAAGAGGAATGTATAAACCAATGCTTCCATAGATTTGATCGTGGTTTACAATTATAGCTTTCATACCTGTTTTGGGGGATTATCTCCTGGACGAGATTGATAGAGTTCCCTATATAAAATTCAAATAACAACAAAAAAAGTCGAATCGATAAAGGAACAAACCAATTTCTATCAGACTGCCTGTTTTTTTGTAGTTGGATCTCCAAGTTTTTGGAATGCTCCAAATTCTACTTGAGCATCCAAATCTGGATCAATACCAGCAAAAACATCTCTGAACAAGGTTCTAGCACCATGCCAAATGTGCCCGAAAAAGAAGAGAAGAGCAAACGAAGCATGTCCAAAAGTAAACCAACCCCTCGGACTGCTGCGAAAAACACCATCCGATTTTAAAGTAGCACGATCTAATTCAAAAATTTCACCCAATTGAGCACGTCGAGCATATTTTTTCACAGTAGCAGGATCACTATAACAGACTCCATTGAGTTCGCCACCAAAGAACTCAACAGTTACACCGACTTGTTCGACACTATACTTCGATTCTGCCCTTCTAAAAGGAACATCCGCTCGAACAATTCCGTCTCCGTCGACTAAAACAACCGGAAATGTTTCAAAAAAGGTAGGCATACGACGTACAAAAAGTTCACGCCCCTCTTTGTCTCTAAAGATAGGATGTCCTAACCAACCAACGGCTATTCCATCTCCGTTGTCCATGGAGCCCGCTCTAAACAATCCCCCTTTTGCCGGATTATTGCCGATGTAATCATAAAAAGCTAATTTTTCAGGAATTTTCGACCAAGCTTCTGATAAACTTTGATTTTCGGCTAGCCCAGCACCAACTCTTCGATATATTTCTTGCTGGAAGTATCCCTGATCCCATTGATAACGAGTAGGACCAAATAATTCCATCGGAGTAGTTGCTGAACCATACCACATAGTTCCAGCAACAACAAAAGCTGCAAAAAATACAGCAGCGATACTACTGGAAAGGACGGTTTCAATATTTCCCATACGCAATCCTTTGTATAAACGTTGAGGTGGACGCACACTAAGATGGAAAAGGCCCGCTAATATGCCCAATGTCCCTGCTGCGATATGATGAGAGGCTATTCCCCCCGGAACAAAAGGATCAAAACCGTCCACACCCCATGCTGGATTTACAGATTGTACCCTTCCAGTTAGTCCATAAGGATCAGATACCCATATTCCAGGACCAAACAATCCTGTTACATGAAATGCGCCAAAACCAAAACACGTGACCCCTGCAAGAAATAAATGAATTCCAAATATTTTTGGCAAATCCAAAGAAGGTTTTCCAGTACGTTCATCACAAAAGATTTCTAGATCCCAAAAAACCCAATGCCAAATCGCCGCCAAAAAGCACAAGCCCGAAAACACAATATGTGCCGCGGCCACACCCTCATAACTCCAAATACCCGGATTCGTTATAGTCCCTCCTGTGATATTCCAACCACCCCACGAATTGGTTATTCCTAAACGAGTCATGAAGGGTATAACGAACATACCCTGTCTCCACATTGGGTCAAGAACAGGGTCAGAGGGATCAAAAACTGCTAATTCATATAGAGCCATCGAACCGGCCCAACCAGCAACCAGAGCTGTATGCATTATATGGACAGAAAGTAAACGGCCGGGATCATTTAATACAACGGTATGAACACGATACCAAGGCAAACCCATGAAAATACCTCTTATATCAACAAAAAATAGACACTATGTAACTTTATTGCACTGTAAAAAACTATCCTATGGACCCTCCCCTTTTAGTAAATTATCTTGCATTAAAGAATTAATGTTCTAGTTTTTTACTAATTTTTACTAATAATGGAGCATTCTATTCGTAGGAACAAAAAGAAGCAGATCTATTCTATATCCGATAAGTAACAATACGCAATGGTGGTGGGCGGTTACTTTTTTTATGAGTGTTTGTATTGGATATGCGGTTTATATCAGTGAATCCAGACATATCCAAGAAGAGACTATTCGTCAAAACTTTCCTTATATTCATTTAGTGTTATTTTTTTATTTATGTTATCTCCTAAATATAAATAATTTTTAAAAAAATCAACTCATTCTGTCTCCTCACGCCCTCACTCGACAGAAAAAGGAGATAGATCGTTTTCTATTTCATGCCAATTGGTGTTCCAAAAGTCCCTTTTTTACTTCCTGAAGATGATGAGGCATCTTGGGTTGATTTATATAATCTACTTTATCAAGAAAGATTACTTTTTTTAGGTCAAGAGGTCAACAGTGAAGTATCAAATCAACTTGTTGGTCTAATGGTATATCTCAGTTTAGCGGACAAGACAAAAGATTTGTATTTGTTTATAAATTCTCCGGGCGGAGAGGTAATATCTGGAATGGCAATATTTGATGCTATGCAATTCGTAGAAGCAGAAGTACAGACAGTATGCGTAGGATTAGCCGCTTCAATGGGATCTCTTCTTTTGGTCGGAGGAGAAATTACCAAACGTCTAGCATTCCCTCACGCTTGGCGCGAATGATTCTTATTTTCTTAATTTTTAGAAAAAAAAACTATGCCTAAACCAATATTAAGTAAAAAAAGCATGGCACTTCGAGTTCGATATGCAAAAATAATTTTTTTTCTAAATCATTAGATTCTATATCGAAAGAGTCGTATGAAAAAGGGGTATTTACTATTTTATATAATACTCTTACTCTATTTTAGTGTCACAATTCTTTTTTGTTTTCATCTTTCATAGCAGACACATTTAACAACAACATTAATTATTTTAATTGAATTTAAAAACAAAAAAGAAACTTTTGGATTGCTGAATAAAAAACTACACTAAATAAGAGAGCAACGGAATCATCATATTCTTTAAAAAAGATTCTCAAACAAAAAAGAAAGGTGATTATTATATTTTGGATTAGTTACGGATTTGGGTCTGATAGACCCGGTATATTTTATATATATTTTATATTTCTGCAACGGAAGGTAGATTTCATATTTATAGTAGAGCCAAGCCGTATGCTATATAAAAAAGATGCCTGTACGGCTTTAAATTGAATTTCTTTTTTTATATGTCCTACCTTATAATATAATTCAAGATTCGAAAAAACTCCTATTCTGTTAGACTCTCAGCTCAGGGTAATGATCCATCAACCTGCTACTGCTTCGGTTGACGGACAAGCAGGAGAATGTATGCTGGAAGCGAATGAAATACTGATAATGCGAGAAACTATGACAAAGATTTATGTACAAAGAACAGGCAAAGCTTTCTGGAAGATATACAAAGACATGGAAAGGGATCTTTTTATGTCAGCAGAAGAAGCTCAAGCCCACGGAATTGTGGATATGGTCGCAGATTAAAGACAATAAATAGAATAATCCATTAATATCTAGATAATAATCTATATAATAATATAATCTATATAATAATCCATTAATATCTATAGAATAATCCATTAATATCTATAAAATAATCCATATATATCTATAAAATAATAATAATATATATATCTATAAAATAATAATAATATATATATCTATAAAATAATAATAATATATATATCTATAAAATAATAATAATCTAAAAAAATAATAAAAATCTAAACCATAGGAGGAGACTATGACAAAAATTATTCGTCCTGATCCACATCGGGACAACCTTTTTTTTCAGGGAATAATTAATCAATGGAACATAATTGTGTTCAAGTTTACGAAAGTAATTAATCAATGGAACATAATTGTGTTCAAGTTTACGAAAGTAATTAATCAATGGAACATAATTGTGTTCAAGTTTACGCAAGTAATTCATCAATGGAGCATATTTGTGTTCATGTTTACGCAAGTAATTCTTCCATTCATAAGAATCAACTTGATTCTTTTGTCAATCAAACATAAAAACTTTATAGTTGAAAACCTTGCTATGTTTTTATTTATCATAATCTATCATAAAATAAATAAAACAAAATATAAAAATCTACGTTTTGTTGTTTGTTTTATTTATTTGGCACACTGTTGGGTTGGTTCTCGTATTTATTTTTTTGATCCTTATGGTTGTTGTGGGAAACTTTATATTTATCCTTATCCTAAATTTTTGTTTAAACTTCCTTATAGTGATTTAAGGTTTAGCTTTCCTTATATTCATTTTTGGTTTACACTTTATCCAAAATTTTTGTTTAAGATTCAAATTTTTAAGTAAGAAAAACTTTTTAAGTAAGAAAAACAACAGTTAGAATCAAAAAATCTACGTTTTGTTGTTTTTCTTACTTATTGATCAATAAAAAGTGAAGTATTCATGAATAATAAAGGATTACTCAAATAACCCTTTCCAAAAAAGTATTAATCAAAAGTATTATATACTCAACCATTTGCATTGCAAACAAAGTATTATATACTCAATAAGGATTAGTCATGAGTAAGAAATGAAAAAGTATTCCTGAAAGGTATTACCCATAAATACAGGATTTGCTATTTTCGTTTTTTAATCGTCTTACCAACTGGATTTTTTAGAATCGAAAAAATTCATAATTATACGGTTAGGGTTGATCTAAACCAGCTCATTATATATATATGACTCACCATGCCAACTATAAAACAACTTATTAGAAACACAAGACAGCCAATCCGAAATGTAAAAAAATCTCCCGCTCTTCGGGGATGCCCTCAGCGCCGAGGAACATGTACTAGGGTGTATGTGCGACTCGTTTAGATCATAGACTAAAATAGAAAAATCTAGTCTATTAATAAGAATTATATATAATTCTATTGTGTATAAAATTTATGGTTTCGATTGGTGCAAACCGAATCACCTTAATTTGTAATTTAAGATGAAAAATACTTTCCCATCGGTAACAAATAGTTATCCATTAAGCGGGAAAAATCCAATTTTAAATAAAAAATTATGCCCTAAATTTTGCAATAACGGACTAAGAGGGTCAACTACCCAGCTAATCTTCATACTTAAATACCGTTACTGTATAGCTAGATTTTGTTGTGAAAGACCTATTACTAAATATTTCATGGGTAGAGCCCATAAGTGTGAACTGTACAAGTTCACAATAACATTGATTGAATGAGGATTCAATGAAAGAAGGGGCTCCGGTGTATAGAGAGGACCTCACCGTTTAACAAGTAATCATAGAAACGATGGAACCCACTATTTCTTTGTCTATTTCTATTAAATTAACTATAGCTTTTTTGAATACCTAGTATCAATACAATTTCTTATTAAGAGGTTAAATACTTAGAAAAAAAATAAAAAAATCGTGGTTGGGAAGGTTATAGCAGCAAAAGCCATTGGAATTTTTATTTTATACATTGGAAGAATCCATTTTGTTATTAATAAACTTAGGAAGGGTAAAAGAATAACGGAAAGAAAAAAATAAAATAGTTATTCATCAAAGTCTCAGTTATTCAATGATCAGAGTTATACGAGGATCTATCGCTCGAAAACGGAGGACAAAATCTCGTTTCTTTACATCAAGCTGTTGCGGAGCTCATTCAAAACTTACTCGAACTATTTTGCAACAGAGAATAAAAGCTTCGGTTTCGGCTCATCGGGATAGAGATAGGAAAAAAAGGGATTTTCGAAGTTTGTGGATCAGTCGAATAAACGCAATAATTGCCCAAAATAATATATACTGTATTTATAATAAATTTATACATAATCTGTACAAGAGTCAACAGCTTCTTAATCGTAAAATAGTTGCACAAATAGCTATATTAAAAGGGATTTGTCTTTTTATGATGACCAAGGAGATCATAAAACATTAAAAATCCCCCGGAGACTCAACTCCGGGAAGGTTATATAATAAAAGAGATTTGTATGATAAAATAGAATTCATATGAAAAAGTTATCAAAATAAATAAACAACCACACTCAAAAAAATTATTCTTCTTCACCTATCTATCTTTTTTCTTACAACGCAACATACTCCATAGGATTTTCCTATTTTTTCTAAAAAAATATCAATCCGCATTGAATTTGAGTTTCGATTCAAAATGAAATTTACTTGAAGAGTAACTCTATTTTTTTTTTTCGAACAGTAGTAGGAGTTCTAGTGATCGACTTGCTTTTTTTCATATTGCTTTTTTTCATATTTTTTTTTATTTTTTAGAACAGTAGTAGGAGTGATCGACTTGCTTTTTTCATATTTTTTTTTATTTTTTAGAACAGTAGTAGGAGTGATCGACTTGCTTTTTTCATATTTTTTTTTATTTTTTAGAACAGTAGTAGGAGTGATCGACTTGCTTTTTTCATATTTTTTTTTATTTAGAAGAAAAGTTAGCGAATTAACAAAAGGTAACAAAGACAAAATACGAGCTTGTTTTATAGCAATCGTAATTAATCGTTGTTGTTTTAAGGTTGATCTATTCACGCGTCTAGATAATATTTTTCCTTGGTCACTAACAAGTCCATAAAGTAAACTCAAGTTTTTATAATCAATTCGATCCCCCGATTGGATCGGGGACAAACTCCTACGAAAAGATTGCTTAGATTTAAGAAAGAGTCGCTTATCCATGGTTGGTTTATTCCTATACCGAAAATCCGATTTCTTATAAAAAAGGATTTGTTTTATTTATATTCTTCTTTTTTTTTAATCGATTTGTTATATAAGGAAATATATGCTATTTATAGATTGTTATATATATATAATTTATATTACCTCCTAAGGGTGACACACAAGCAATCCATTTTCTCTATTTCTTTATCTCGACGTGAATCGTATGTTTGCAACAAAAGGGACAGAATTTTCTCAATTCCAATCGACTAGGTGTATTGTGTCGATTCTTTTGAGTAAGATATCTAAAAATACCCCTAGATTCCTTATTAACACTCTTTTTATCACAACTGTTACATTCCAAAATAACAGTTATTCGTATATCTTTACCTTTGGCCATGAACCTCCTTTGGTTTTTTTTTATTCACTTAACTCTTCTATTTTAAGATTCGAAGCGAAGAAGAAAAAAGGAACGAAAAAATTATAAGTTGATAATTCAAAAATTATGAAAGATTTTGTTCCAATTCATTTTATATAGTACAGTAATAATTCAGTAATACAATGATTTAGAACGATATTTCGAATCACAGTACAGTATTTCATTTTTCATTGAAATATCTTGTAGGATATTATGGACCCCCAAGTATTCTATTACAATTCCATTTCTGGTCTCACTCTATTATTAATATTAAATTAATAGCAATGGAATTGAATTAATACTTCAATTCCATTGAAAGCTGGGAAAAACTCCTAATTTCACTGAGGCCAAACCCACCCTTCTTAATTTAATTTGCTCTTTTTTTTTCGAACTTATTCTAGTCTAATTAAAAAAAAAAAAACGAACGAAGAGGGATTTAATCACAGATATTTTATGGGATCTCTAATCTTTGTCACCTCTTCCCGTGCCAATAACTAGAATCAAAAAAAGGGGAATGTCAATGCATCCGGGAATAAACGATTGATTTCTATCAAGAGACCCGCTAGAACCGCGAACCATAGAGTACTTGCCACTGGTGCCACAGAGAGATATGTTTTTAGATCTCGCATTTCAAATCCTCCTTCGTTTTTTTCTTGTAATTTGTATTACATAATAATACAGAATTACATATAGGAATATGATCAAATCTTTTTTTTTTAATTTTAATAAGAACTTTGATAGACTTTGATTTGTCGGGAGAAGTCCGAATTCAAATTGAATTGTACAATGATTAATTATATATTTTTAAATTTTTTATAGAGTATTATTTTTATATTAGTATTTATTCAAATAATTAGAATTCTATATATATATATTTTTTATAATTTATATAATTTAATTAATTAATATACTTAATAATATACTTAATTAATATACCCTCTATGTTCTTGTTATTATACTCTTTATTATTAAACTCTTTATCTTTATTTTATAAAAAAATGTGGAAAACAAGACAAAAAGTCTTTACAATGACAATGGAAACCAATGTAAAGGGATGTAGCGCAGCTTGGTAGCGCGTTTGTTTTGGGTACAAAATGTCACAGGTTCAAATCCTGTCATCCCTATCCCTAACTAGTAGTTATCGTATCAGCAGTAACAATAGATCAATTGCGACCGATTCAAATTGATACATACTCAATATGAATAGTTCTCCATATTGAGTATGCATGCAAGATCTATTGCCATCACAAAAAATTATTTATGAAAAGCAAGCGCTCTTAGTTCAGTTCGGTAGAACGCGGGTCTCCAAAACCCGATGTCGTAGGTTCAAATCCTACAGAGCGTGATTCCGCCCCATTCTTCTTAGATTGAGAATGACACTT